TCTATATCTATTTGGTAGATCTTTTTTTTCTGTGCCAGGAACCAGATTTGAACTGGTGACACGAGGATTTTCAGTCCTCTGCTCTACCAACTGAGCTATCCTGACCCTTTCTTGTGCATCATCCTAGTAGAGTATTTGCATCTATGTCAATTAAAGGGACTAAAAAATCAATAAAGTATTCCATTCCTAATTTTGAAATGGGGGGATAGTCCTATGCATTGTAGACGGCTTACTTAATAACACTTATAAATTTAATTAATAATTGAGATTTTTTGCGGATACTCTAATAAAAAACAAATCTATTTAATGAATAACATAAGATCTATTGAGTTCTCTTCGCACTCTTTTGTGAAAGAGTATAAGTATACTGAGAAAGCTAATGAATCTTGAACCCATTGATAAAAAAGAAAAGAGGATAAGATAAATACTATGGTTAGGGAATAAAGGAGGGTTTGGGGATAGAGGGACTTGAACCCTCACAACTTATAAAGTCGACGGATTTTCCTTTTACTAGAAATTTCATTGTTGTCAGTATTGACATGTAGAATGGGACTCTCTCTTTATCCTCGTCCGATTAATCCTATTTTTAAAAGAAAAGATCTCAAAAACAATGAATTGAAGGATTTGATTACTCAATATTCGAGTGGAATGGATTCACAATAATTCTAAAAAAATTCAGAATTTTCTATTTCATAATCATTCCTAATTTCATTCTAAAAAAAAAATAAAGAACCTATACTATCATTATAGTATGGGTTCTGTGATTAATCGTTTGCTATGTCAGTATCTATACGTGTGTATTAGATGTATAAAGCCCTTCTTTCTCTAATTTAGTAATTTAGAGGGAGTTTCACTACCAACACAACGTAATTACACCGCGATTCGTTAGAACAGCTTCCATTGAGTCTCTGCACCTATCCTTTTCCTTTGGGTTCTAGTTTGAGAACCACTTGTTTTTTTCAAAAAAGGGATTTGGCTCAGGATTGCCCATTTTTCATTCCAGGGTTTCTCTGAATTTGGAAGTTACCACTTAGCAGGTTTCCATACCAAGGCTCAATACAATCAAGTCCGTAGCGTCTACCGATTTCGCCATATCCCCATTGTCTTTTTTTTTCTTTGAAACCTGGATTCCTTGTTTAATTTCCTGTATCTCTTAGTTTTTTTTGAATCATTGAATTCATTATTCGACGTAGTTTAGCAGCTCGTCTCTATTCAAGAGACCCCGCTTATTGCAATTCAGCATTGAATTGATTCTACCGTTGATATATTTGTAATTCAATCGGAATCAATATATCCAAAAGTTTTTCTCTCCCCCACCCCCTTCTTTCCTTTTTGAGAATATTCAAAATCATACTCTAACGCTTGATATTAATTCTTTTTTTTTCTAATCAGAATTAGAAATTTCATTTGTTATAATTCTATCTTTTCCTTAGTGAAATATTAATCCTTAAATTATTAACAAATAAAAAAAATATTTTTAAAAATGTATATAATGCTCGAATGAAAATGCCAAAAGATTCGCATTTTCTCTTTATTATTCATATATATTATTCTTTTCTATGTATTAGATTATTCGTCCGAGCCGTATCAAATTTAAAATATCTGAAATCAAATTCAATATAGAAATTGGAATAGATTCTATTAGAAAAATGAATTTGCGAGTTAGAGAAATAAAAAGAAAGTTCAATAAATTCTATAATCCTATTAAATTATATAATCCTCTTTAAGAATATCGTAGAATATCGTTTAGTTAAGCATATCAATCTAACTTTTTCTTTATGTTATGAAATTCTAGTATTTTTTTCCTAGTTAATAACTAAGATTAATAATAAAGATCTGCCATTTTTAGGATTTCCTATATCTATATATATTTCTATTTGTTACACTATTTCTGTTATGTAAGCCCACTTAGCTCAGAGGTTAGAGCATCGCATTTGTAATGCGAGGGTCATCGGTTCAAATCCGATAGTCGGCTTTTTTCTCTATTGATGTTCCATGAACAAGAATCCCTTTTTTTTTTCTCCGAATTAAATGGCGAATCCAGAGTCCATTACGTCGTTCTATCTTACAGTTTTGCTAGATACAAAACATTAAAATAAATAATATATATACAAAAAAATCCAGATGTTGATGAAATTCCATTTTTTGTGGTACTTTAGTAGATTTTACTCTGTTTATCCTTTAGTTTAATTCAGTTTTAATTTCGATGTATTCTGTAATGTAAATACAATGAAATTTATTGTGTAAAATGTAATTTCAATAAAAAAAGGAGTCTTCATGTCCCGTTATCGAGGACCTCGTTTAAAAAAAATACGCCGTCTGGGAGCTTTACCAGGACTCACTAGAAAAACGCCTAAATCCGGAAGTAATCTGAAAAAGAAATTCCATTCTGGGAAAAAAGAGCAATATCGTATTCGTCTTCAAGAAAAACAGAAATTACGTTTTCATTATGGTCTGACAGAACGACAATTACTTAGATATGTACATATCGCTGGAAAAGCAAAAAAGTCAACAGGTCAAGTTTTACTACAATTACTTGAAATGCGTTTGGATAATATTGTTTTTCGATTGGGTATGGCTTCAACCATTCCTGGGGCCCGGCAATTAGTTAATCATAGACATATTTTAGTTAATGGTCGTATAGTTGATATACCAAGTTTTCGTTGCAAACCCCGAGATATTATTACTACGAAGGAGAACCAAAGATCAAAATGTTTGGTTCAAAATTCTATTGCTTCATCCGATCCGGGCAAATTGCCAAAGCATTTGACGGTTGATACATTGCAATATAAAGGACTAGTACAAAAAATCCTAGATAGAAAGTGGGTCGGTCTGAAAATAAATGAGTTGTTAGTTGTAGAATATTACTCTCGTCAGACTTGAGCTTAATGCAAAAGGAAAGGTTCATAGAATTTTTTTTCCCTTCCCCTTTCCCCGAATTAAATCGACCTAAGGCTCTTAATTTGTATTTTCCCATTCAGCTAGCAGAAATAGATTAACCTTAGGATCTTTTTTGTTTTTTGTTATATTTTACATACCAAAGTAATTTGCTTTAGAGAATTCCATTAAATAAAGGTATTATTGCTCAAAAAAATTGTTATTTGATTTGATACATTGTGATCGGTAACGTTGATGAATTAAGAGAAACGGAAAGAGAGGGATTCGAACCCTCGGTAAACAAAAGTCTACATAGCAGTTCCAATGCTACGCCTTGAACCGCTCGGCCATCTCTCCTACATAACTTATTATGTAAAATAAACTGAGTGAATAGCGAGTTTTTGTATTCCTGCAGTACAGGTACAGCCACAACCGTTCGGGGATTCCATGGCTCTATTCGAAAAATTCTTTTTTTTTTTTTATCTAAGTATAAGGATCCTTTTTTTTTTTTTTACTAGGAATTCCGCCCCCCAAAAAAGTTTTTCTTTTTGGTTTTGGAAAAACCAAATAAAAAGAGAATAGAAGAATCCTTATTATTCCATAAGAAAATAAAGGAACCAAGGAACCCTAGAATTCTATTTGCATAAGGTATGTTACGCGATACAATCTAAATAAAAAGGGGTATGGGATAATTAATGAAATGACTTTGAAAACGGAAAATAGCTGATGACAGAAGTTGTTGTTGAGAAATAGGAAAGGGGAATGAAACCCAATCTTACTCAAATATTTCATATCTCTTCTTGTCCAAATAGAAGAAAAAGGAGACAATTTGAGCTGAGTGGAAAATCCATACCTTTGTTATCCATTTAGAGCATATGGAGCGATTTATAAGTTTTTATGTTATTTTGTGATAGAATGAAAAGAATTCTATATAGAATGGATTGGGAATTATGCCTAGATCCCGTATAAATGGAAATTTCATTGATAAGACCTCCTCGATTGTAGCCAATATTTTATTGCAAATAATTCCGACAACCTCAGGGGAAAAAAGGGCATTTACTTATTATAGAGATGGTGCGATTTGACTTTTTTTTTTTTTTTTAGCCCTACCCACATCTCAGTCTCACGAGAAAGAGAGGGGGTTCAAATAGAGAGAACCAAATTAGTAAAGGAAACCCACGCTTGGGGAAGGTGAGGTGAACTAACAATTCCTTCTGTCGTGTATCCTCGATTGATGCGGCCTTAGATGCTTCAATTGTAGATTTGAGTATTGAGCGAAAGGTTACACCTACAGGATAGGTTCTGTATTACACTCTACTAGGACCAATAGGCAGCATAGGGGAGAAAAGCACTACACCTCGAAATAGGAATCAACAAGAGAAAAACTTTGTTAGAAATTAACCCTTTCCTGATCGGTATCAGGATTGGGAAGAATGGTTGGGATAGCAAACAACCATCAGGTTTGTACCTTGGATACCCTTATAACCATCAAAGGTCGTTGAAGTGGCTAATTCCTCTAAATAGGAGGCGTTGAGAACAAAGAAATTCCTGGAGCTATTGTTTTCCTCTAGCATTAATAGAATTCATTGGTGTTAAGAAAAACCTCTTGGGGGAAGGTTGGCTAGAGATTTCTTGGAAAAATACCAGCCCCTTTCGATCCATAATGAGATGGGACTAATTCTATTTTCATTCTATAGATTTTTTGCTTAGTACTATGTACAGAAGGGAGGAGCCGTATGAGATGAAAACCTCATGTACGGTTTTGGAACGGAGATTTTTTGAATAGAATGAACGACCGTAACGGATGTTGGCTCAATCCGAAGGAAATTATGCGGAAGCTTTGCAGAATTATTATGAAGCTACGCGACTAGAAATTGATCCCTATGATCGAAGTTATATACTATATAACATCGGCCTTATACACACAAGCAATGGAGAGCATACAAAGGCTTTGGAATATTATTTCCGGGCGCTAGAACGAAACCCCTTCTTACCGCAAGCTTTTAATAATATGGCCGTGATCTGTCATTACGTGCGACTATCTCCACTATAGAAAGAAAGACGAAAAAAAGATGAAATTTTCTAGTAAATACTAGAAAAAGGGCTTTCTACATAGGGATCGTCAAAACAATGATTTTGCCCTATCAGCTGTAGGAAGGAAGAACAATTAACGAGAATCAAAATAAGAAGAAAGTCGAGCCTATACTACTACTCTATGGATAAAGTCTCAAATTGATAGAGAAAGCACCGTAAAGATCAATTAGTGAGCGACTGGGTCGATACAACTAAAAAAAACTGCTTAATTATACCATGATATGGGGCAAAATTTAGGAATCCGCTTATGTAATAGAGCCGATCCACTAAAGGATTAAGCAGCGGTGTAGTATCAGATCCCAAAGATAGTAAGTTCTTTTTTCTTTCTTATGGGAAAAGTCTTTTTCAAGGATTCTATAGAAATTTCATATATGAAAGACACGAAACCGAGATAGTTACCTTTCAGAAAATTCGAACGAAGGATATAGGGCTATCTATGCTTCATTCTTCTGAAGGTGGGAGAAAAGATCAGACTGATTATTGCTCAAAATTAGGGTTTGAAACTTAGGTAATTAACTTCTTATGCTTAACCCAAGAAGAAATTGGATCGATTTTTGAGAAATCGAATTCAGTTAAGATAGGGGAAATTAAGATAGCAATTTCTGAGCCGTATGAGGTAGGAAACTCTCAAGTACGGTTCTAGGGGAAGGAACTGCCTATTCCGACCGAGGAGAACAGGCCATTCTACAGGGCGATTCGGAAATTGCGGAAGCTTGGTTTGATCAAGCTGCTGAGTATTGGAAACAAGCTATAGCGCTTACTCCGGGAAATTATATTGAAGCACAGAACTGGTTGAAGATTACGAAGCGCTTTGAATTTGAATAAGACCACTCTTCATTTTCATAAAATGGGCGTTTTAATTGTTGATGCATTAATCAAATAATTTTGGTAGGAAGATCGAATCAAGAATTTCATTATATCCCTTTCTTCTACCTTCGATTTTATATCATTTCTATTTTATATCATATTTCATAAGTATAAACAATAGGAATAGGCTCTAGAACAGAGGTAATAAAGTAAATAAAAGGCGGCAATCTAAATATTCTACTTCTACCTAAAGGACGATTTTATTAATAATTCTAAGATTTTTTTAATAATTCTAATGAGTTTCTTGGAGTTTGGAATCGAATAAAAATATTTATATTATGCTTACTCAAGGAAAGTAGATGTAGGGCTTATACCCTAAAAAAAAATACACTAACTTCTTAAATTAAAACGTAAAAAAAATCTTTTTTTGTTATGTCGGGAAATAATTTTCCCGGATAACCAATGTCCGTTAGGCACCTAATCCTTATGTCATAATAGATCCGAACACTTGCCTCGGATTGACTTCAATATATAATTGCTCCAGTGAATAACTAAAAAAAAAAAAAAATAGAAGGGTGGTAGATAGAGATAGTAAAGAAAAGGACTAATCATAATATCTATCCTTCAAAGATTCACTAAAAAGACAGTTGGCGAGTCTCTTTGTATGTCTTGTCCGGAAAGAGGAGGACTTAATGATTATTCGTTCGCCGGAACCAGAAGTTAAAATTGTTGTGGATAGGGATCCTGTAAAAACATCTTTTGAGGAATGGGCCAGACCCGGGCATTTCTCAAGAACAATAGCTAAGGGCCCCGATACTACCACTTGGATCTGGAACCTACATGCTGATGCTCACGATTTCGATAGTCATACTGGTGATTTGGAGGAGATCTCTCGAAAAATCTTTAGTGCTCATTTCGGTCAACTCTCCATTATCTTTCTTTGGTTGAGTGGCATGTACTTCCACGGTGCCCGTTTTTCCAATTATGAAGCATGGCTAAGCGATCCTACTCACATTGGACCCAGTGCTCAGGTAGTTTGGCCAATAGTAGGGCAAGAAATTTTGAATGGTGATGTAGGCGGGGGTTTCCGAGGAATCCAAATAACCTCCGGTTTTTTTCAGATTTGGCGAGCATCTGGAATAACTAGTGAGTTACAACTCTATTGTACCGCAATCGGTGCATTGATTTTTGCATCGTTAATGCTTTTTGCTGGTTGGTTCCATTATCACAAAGCCGCTCCCAAATTGGCCTGGTTCCAAGATGTAGAATCCATGTTGAATCACCACTTAGCGGGGTTATTAGGACTTGGGTCTCTTTCTTGGGCGGGACACCAAATCCATGTATCTTTACCGATTAACCAATTTCTTGACGCTGGGGTTGATCCTAAAGAGATACCACTTCCTCATGAATTTATCTTGAATCGTGACCTTTTGGCTCAACTTTATCCTAGTTTTGCCGAAGGAGCAACCCCCTTTTTCACCTTGAATTGGTCCAAATACGCAGAATTTCTTACTTTTCGCGGAGGACTAGATCCAATAACCGGTGGCTTATGGTTGAGCGATATTGCACACCATCATTTAGCTATTGCTATTCTTTTCCTGATCGCTGGTCATATGTATAGGACGAACTGGGGTATCGGTCATGGACTTAAAGATATTTTGGAGGCTCATAAAGGCCCATTTACAGGACAAGGCCATAAGGGTCTCTATGAAATCCTAACAA